TAATGGAATGCTTAAAATATCCCCATTGCCCAATAAAAAAATCTTGTCAGTATCCGTGTAAATTATCCTTCCCTCGTGTTCGGCTATAGCGGGAACTCCTGAATCGAGAGCCACTTGTTGTTCCACTCCAGTTCCAACAATGCATTTCTCTGACTGAGAAAGCGGAACTGCTTGGCGTTGCATATTAGAACTCATTAAAGCCCGATTCGCGTCATTATGCTCGATAAAAGGAATAAGGGAAGCTCCAATAGAAAAATATTGGAATGGAAAAATACTTCGAAGATGAACCTGTTCCCAAGCAATAGTCAGGAATTCTTGACGGTATCGAGCTGGAACAACCTGGTCCTCCTGAATACCTCGACTGAGTGCCAAAGAGTTTCCTGCTGCTATCATATAGTATTCATCCCTATTTGGTGATAAAGAAAGCATCCGGTTTTTTTTTGATTTTGATTCGTCAAAGATCTCATAAAATGGGCTTTCTAGAGATCCCCAATTACCCATTTTCGCATGAATTGCTAAGGATCCAATAAGCCCAACATTGATTCCTTCAGACGTGTCAATTGGACAAATGCGTCCATAATGACTAGGATGGATATCTCGTATTCGAAAATTCGCAGTTCGCGCTGTCAATCCTCCCGGTCCCAGATAACTCAATTTTCGACCATGAACTATTTGTGTCAATGGATTAGTTCGATCAAAAACTTGAGATAATGGGTGTAACCCGAAAAAAGATTCATAAGTGGTTGTTAATGGAGTTGAAGTTATCAAATTCTGAGGAGTCGGTATCAATTTATGTCTAATTGCTCCACATATAGTGCCTCTCACCATATTTTCTAAACGAACCAAAGCCAATCCAAATTGATCTTGTAAGAGATCCGCAACCGAACGAATACGTTTATTTTTTAAATGATTCATATCATCAAGTGCACCCATTCCAAATTTCATTCCAATTAAATAATCCGCAGCCGCCACTATATCTCTCGGTAACAAAAATATATTGGTCTGAGGTATATCAAGATTCAGTCTATGGTTCATATTTCGTCGACCAATCCTTCCTAATTCACATCTTTGTTGAAAGAATTTTTTTTGTAATTCCTTACATAGGGATTCAGAAAATACAGGATCTCCGCCTACACACGTAAATTGTTGATAAAACTCTAAAATGGCAGTTTCTTTTGACCCAATTTTTTTTTTCTCTTTCTCAGTTAGGAAAGACAAGAAAATCTCAGGGTAGCAAACATTTTCTAAAATTTCTCTTAAATTCAAACCCATAGCAGATGATAGAACTAGAATAGAGATTTTCTGTTTCCTACTTACACGAGCCCATATACTCCCTTTTCTATCAATTTCCAATTCTACCCTCCCCCCCCAATCTGATACTATGGTGCCGGTATAGACCGAAATTCCGTTATGGTCCGATTCCGACCGGTAATAGATACCGGGGCTTTGCAAGATTTGATTAATCACAATTCTGTATATTCCATTTATTATAGAAGTTCCCAGGGAAGTCATTATAGGAATGTTTCCGATAAAAATTGTTTGTTCTTGCATATCCCTACTGGTTTTCCAAATTAATCTCGCGGATACATATACTTCAGAAGAATATGTGATTGCTTCATATACAGCATCTCTTTCTTTTATCGACGGTTCCACTAATTGATATGTTTCCACAAATAATTGAAATTCAATTTCTTGCTCCGTATCTTCCATTTTTGGAAACTTAGAAAGTTCTTCTGTTAAGCCATGATCAATAAACCTACAAAAACCTTCAAATTGTATCTGATTAAACCCAGGTATTGTAGACGTTCCCTCATTTTCATCCCTGAGCATTTTTAATTTCTCATTTATAGAAAAAATCCCATTATTGAACCATTCTTTATCGAATCATATGGATTGATCTAGCAACGATGGAATTTATATTCTGTTTACTGAATCACATGAAATTTTATCTAACTATATAACTATAAAATAAACTTTATAACTTTATAATAACTTTATAAAATAAAGGATTAAAGGATATAGAATATTGATACGGAATATGAACGGGGAATAAAGAGAATTCTATTCCAAAATTGGAATTTTTAACAGATACAACTGGAAATAAATTAATAAATTTTACTTATTTGACTTAACTGAGACTTATCATATGATATGGATTTTTAGAGCTTTGTATAGAATCAAAAAAAGGGATTCCATTTTGACCATTTACCATTATTATGATATTACATATTACAATCCGATTAAGTACCAGAAAAATAAACGGATCTATGTTTTATATTTTGTCCGTTTGATGAGAGAAAGAAAGAATAATAAGAAAAAAGATCGAGATGATTAACATTTTACCTTTTTTTAGATTTCATACTTCAGTTAAAAAAAGGAGGATTCGCATATGCATAGAAATTTTATCTATTTTTGTTTTGAGTTTAATTCATACAATAAGATTTAATTGTGTAATTGTGTAAGAAGACTTGTATTTATGAAAATTTATTAAAGATTTGTAGATATAACGCCAGCTTTCTATACATATCTGTTCCTTATCGAGATTCAAAAAACTACTTCTATTCTTTTTTCTATTCTTTTATAGAAATTCTATTTTGGATAACATATGTCGTGCTGTATCAAAGTTCTTTTTTTTCTATAGATAAAAACCATATACAGAACCTAAATTTTATTAGATATATATATCTAATAAAATTTAGGTTCTGTGGGGTTTACATATATGCATAATTGATCTTATAATTGAGAAGTAGTTTTTTTGAATCTTGATTAGTTCTGTATCAATTCATTTTTATTTTTTCTTATTGGGACAAAACCTCCTTAGATTCAAATCCAAGAATGGTTCATGAATTCCGAGTCACACGGTTAATGGTCAAAATTTTACCTGAATTTTGGCTTTTGTGACTGAAAATCCATATTAGGTTTCTCGACTCAATAAAAAAAGGGGGGGTTAGATATTGTGTGTTTTGAAATACTATACAGTCAATCGAAAAGATAGATCCAATCCAAAAACAAGGAAGTATTACACTTTTTTTAGGAAAAGGATTAAGATGAGGAAAAGCGGGAGTACAGGAGAAAGGGCCATAAGAATTTCCCCTCCTGGAGAATATTTGCAGCGATTTTGTAGCGTCTTGGCGGCATGGCCGAGCGGTAAGGCGGGGGACTGCAAATCCTTTTTCCCCAGTTCAAATCTGGGTGTCGCCTGATCAACAAAAAAAAAGACCCGAAATACCCTATTGTTTTTGTTTTGCTGATGGAACTTGCCTTTTCCTCAACGGAAACATCAGAAGGGTCCATTCTCTAAAGTGCTCTAAATCCTTTCGACGAATTCACGGAAAACTTTTAGTATTGAAAGGGAATCTGTAAATCGGCCTCTCCACTACTGATTGAGTCTTTGGTTAGGCCGGGAGTAAGTTAATTAGTATTTTCGAAAATGACGCAAGTTATTTTGTCTGCAAAATCATAAAAATCTCTGAGTACTACTAATCCATTCAATCAATCTAATTAGATTGATTGAATGGATTAATTGTGGATTAATTATTAATTGGCTTTTGTTACTTTTATTTTCAACTTTTTTATACAAAAAAAGGTATTCTTTCAATTGAAAAATGGGTCTATGTCTATTAAAAATGAAAATAAAACAAAATCATATACGAACTTATTAAAATAGAATTGTTTCACCAATATGGAGCAATTTTTTTTTTTTTTGACTCTGTGCCAATAATTCGACTATTATTATTGAATAATAATGGAATAATTCCTTCATAGAGATAGGGGATAGAATTCACATGGATATTGTAAGTCTCGCTTGGGCTGCTTTAATGGTAGTCTTTACATTTTCACTTTCACTTGTAGTATGGGGAAGAAGTGGACTATAGAGCAGAGGTACTACTAATTCAATTATTGAAAATTGAACTGCGGAATCAAACCGCATTAATTGTTTTAGAAATTGTTTGGCAAAGATCTTTTCATTTGACTCGTCTATTCATTTTTTGAATTTGATTTCAATCTTTTGAAACTTAACTCAAATTATCTTCATTTCCACATTAGAATTATATTGGATTCTAGTAGAGTAATGTAGTCTAGGAAGAATATAGAAATATTCAAAATATGAAATATTTCTATTTAATTTATATGTATATATGACGGCTCTTCTATGGATGAAATAATATAATGAATAATAAAAGATCCATAATAATATGAATAATAATAATATGAATAATAAAAGATCCATAATAATATGAATAATAATAATATGAATAATGCCAGTAGAATCAAACAAATATCGAAATGATTCCCACGTTCCTATTTCGAAAATAATATAGAAATAGGAGAAGGAATAAGTACAAATGTTTGGAAATCCATTGTCAACCCCATTCTTCTTTTAATTTTTTTTTTTAATTATTTAATTATAAAGGGAGCTCTTAGAGGATGAGCGTAAACCTTTTCAAAAGAAAATAGTTCGGTTATGAAATAGTAAATTAAGTGAAGACTTCTATTTTTTTCTCTGGAAAAAAAAGAAACAGAAGAATTCTTCAACGAAATAGTATCCATTATACTAAACTAAGAACTAAGAGATTTCTTTGGAAGAGTCCCATAGTCCATTGCGGACTTAGTGCTTTTTTTAGCATTTCTTTGATTATTTCAATGTATGCCGGGATTCTTATTGAAAATAATAAGAACTCTAGGAATTTTAACTGTAAGAGTTGTCTTTCGATTCTTTCTATTATGGATGAAGCCGAGAAACGAAATAGGAAGGCTCTGTACATTACATCCATATAATTCATATAGACATGTATGAAAATAGATATTAGATTGTAGCTTGATCCATATTAAGCTTACACCATTATACAGTACACCTTTAAGCACCACATACACTCCAATAGAATACCAATAATGAGAAATGAGAGTATGGTAGAAAGATTCATTTTTCTTTCTACCATACTCATACTATACTCCTCCGATCAGATCTCCTAGAAGACTGTTGATTCTAGTACGCCCCTTAATTCTTCAATCAGTGACAAGAATTAAGAAGTCAAGTTTCATTCCACTTTATCGCCTTGACTTTGGCTGATGGTTTTTACGTATATTATAAGTAAAAAAGCTGTAGGAACCAGAATGAACAATGCAGTAGCAATAAATGCGAGAATATTTACTTCCATAATCTCACCATTTATTTTCTTTTTATTTACTTCACAATAACTCGGGATTTAATCCCATAGAGATGATAAACCTTTCCCCTGTAAATTCAATATCAATACAATCAATAAGAATATCTGAATCTGAGCGATAAGATCGAATAGATTCATCGTCGACAATTAAATAGTATAACATAGTTATATAGTATAACACAGGAGAATCTTTTATCCATACTGAATGAAAAATTTCTTTACTTTTTTTTCTACCTTTTTTCCATTCTTTCTTTTATCTTTTATTTAAACTACTGCTTTCGCATCTGATGAAGTATCATCTAACCACCTTTACACTTCCATTGGTTACAAACAAACCTAAACCTATAAGCAAAATAGAAAAGGGGGGTTATAACTTAACTCCTTTTAAGAAGCTAATCAAACAAAAAAGGTGTGATTGAGATAGATCATTTCAAATTCAAATTTTATTTTTGCATGTGTTCCCGACGAACATAGGGCACTTTAATGTAATTTCCATTACAAGAAGTCGGAGGAATCAAAATCCCAGACTTCCGGTATCATATTATTCTTTTTTTTTTTTTTTTGAAATCCTCAATAAGACGCTCCCTTTAATTGTATGTACTAATCCACATACCTTTATCTACGTCCTAGGAAACAAAATGGAATTTCTTTATTTGTTATTTGTTTGCTGAGAAAAAACAAATAACAAATAAAGAAACAATTATGAAATAATAAATCTAAAAGTGAAAAATGAATGAAGGGTCGCTTGAGAATAAAATTCTTCTATTTGTTCACTTTTTTACAAAAAACAAAGAAGTGTACAGATATTTGTGTTTTTTTGTAGCGGGTTTTAATCTGTCGGGACTGACGGGGCTCGAACCCGCAGCTTCCGCCTTGACAGGGCGGTGCTCTGACCAATTGAACTACAATCCCGGGGAAATCAAGTAGACGGTATAGATATTCTTATGATTTCATTCAAAAACTTTCTATTTAGCTTAGTTAGATTAGAATTGTCGTCTTCTTTCTAGCGGAGACGTGAGTGATAATCTATTGATATAAACATAGCAATGCTAAGAGTAGTAAGGATTATGAGTAATCCTTTCCTTCTTATTTAAAAATGGATAGATAATCAACCTTTCAATGAAAAAAAGAAAGAATAAATGAATGTAAAGTGTAAAGAAAAAACTCTTTTTCTTAGACTTTATACTTACAGATTATGGTATGAATATAGATCATCACCAAGATCAGACTAAAAAAAAAAAAAAAGGAAAAGAGTCGCAAATAGCGGGGTGGGAAAAAATGGGACTTTTCCTTTTTTCGTATCAGACATTTCTGGAGAACAAAGGAGTTATATCATTTCATGTGTGTGAATTAGCTAATTTTTGGGCCGAGCTGGATTTGAACCAGCGTAGACATATTGCCAACGAATTTACAGTCCGTCCCCATTAACCGCTCGGGCATCGACCCAGGAAAGAATCAATTCTGGGCTTACTGATAATTCTTGATCAATCAATTTCCTTTCGTAATACCCTACCCCCAGGGGAAGTCGAATCCCCGCTGCCTCCTTGAAAGAGAGATGTCCTGAACCACTAGACGATGGGGGCCTCTTTGCCCGACCACCAGCACACTATGCTCATAGTATGAGCAGTTTTTTGAAATTGTCAATATAGAATGATATAAGTCTGCCTATATCCGAAGAAGTTTTTCGCCTTTCGGGATTCCATAGAATTTTTTGTCTATTCATGAATCCTTTATTAGAATTGGCATTCCATTCGGTATTTCGTCGATATTTCGATATTCTAATTTATATATAAGCATTCTATTCTTCTCTTCTTTTTTCAACCTTATTTACTCTATTTTACTATATTATCTAGATATTATCTATTATCTACTATAATTTCGATTTTATTTACTATATCTAAAATCTATAGTTTCGCTTTTTTTTTAGAATTTGGTTCAGAGAATCTCTTCATAAACGACTTGCGAAAAGATCTTGAATCCATGTTGAATTAGTGGGTCCATGTATTATTTTTTCATCATGGGTGTTAGTTCAATTAGAGTCGGTCTTAAGCCCATTCATTGAATTGAATTAGATTGATATTTAGAAAATACAATGTCAAAAACCCTTTTAGATTTTACCAATATTTGCTAGGTTACCCCGTACTCACTAGGTAAATAAAATGTATCATTTGGAAATAACGCATTATGCGAATAAAATAGATATCTATAAATATGTTCTAATTAAATACATTCACTAAACTCCTAGGGGTTTTTCCGGAATAAAATAAGGGCCCTTTTAACTCAGTGGTAGAGTAACGCCATGGTAAGGCGTAAGTCATCGGTTCAAATCCGA